GATCACATCTAGACAAATAGAAGCAGGGAGACGAGCAATGACACGAAATGCACGCCGTGGTGGAAAAATATGGGTACGTATATTTCCAGACAAACCAGTTACAGTAAGACCTGCGGAAACACGTATGGGGTCGGGGAAAGGATCTCCCGAATATTGGGTAGCTGTTGTTAAACCAGGTAGAATACTTTATGAAATGGGCGGAGTAGCAGAAAATATAGCCAGAAAGGCTATTTCAATAGCGGCGTCAAAAATGCCTATACGAACTCAATTCATTATTTCGGGATAGAAATATAGAACCAAAGAAAAGGGGTCTTTGGAATAAAAAAAAATTGCAGGTTTCTTTTTTTGGACAAAGAATATTTCTTTTTTTTTCCTTCGCCCTTTTTTGCATTGAAAGAAGAGATTCAAAAATGATATGATTCAACCTCAGACCCATTTGAATGTAGCGGACAACAGCGGGGCCCGAGAATTGATGTGTATTCGAATCATAGGAGCTAGTAATCGCCGATATGCTCATATTGGTGACGTTATTGTTGCTGTGATCAAAGAAGCAATACCAAATATGCCTCTAGAAAGATCAGAAGTGATCAGAGCTGTAATTGTACGTACTTGTAAAGAACTCAAACGTGACAACGGTATGATAATACGATATGATGACAATGCTGCAGTTGTCATTGATCAAGAAGGAAATCCAAAAGGAACTCGAGTTTTTGGTGCGATCGCCCGAGAATTGAGACAGTTAAATTTTACTAAAATAGTTTCATTAGCCCCTGAGGTATTATAAGATAAGACTATGATATAGGGATATTTGAATGAAATAGATTAATTAGTAGATTGTGTCTCACGTATATACCTTTAATAATTCATAAATAAATACATGTTTATTATATCCAAATTTGGAGGCACCAATAATTTTAGTTCATCATGGGTAGGGACACTATTGCTGACATAATAACCTCGATACGAAATGCTGACATGAATAGAAAAGGGACAGTTCGAATAGCATCTACTAACATCACCGAAAACATTGTTAAAATACTTTTACGAGAAGGTTTTATCGAAAACGTGAGGAAACATCGGGAAAGCAATAAATATTTTTTGGTTTTAACCCTCCAACATAGAAGGAATAGGAAAGGACCATATAGAACTATTTTAAATTTAAAACGGATCAGTCGACCTGGTCTACGAATCTATTCTAACTATCAACGAATTCCTAGAATTTTAGGTGGGATGGGGATTGTAATTCTTTCTACTTCTCGAGGTATAATGACAGACCGAGAGGCTCGACTAGAAGGAATCGGCGGAGAAATTTTGTGTTATATATGGTAATCCTTCTAATATCCGAATTAGATCCGAAATTTCCTATTTGTGAAAAAAAAAAGAGAAAGGACGGGTTGTCTAATATCACTCCTCCTCCATTAGTTGATACTTCAAGGGGGTTTTACCTGGAATGAAAGAACAAAAATGGGTTCATGAAGGTTTAATTACTGAATCACTTCCCAATGGTATGTTCCGGGTTCGTTTAGATAATGAAGATCTGATTCTAGGTTATGTTTCAGGAAGGATCCGACGTAGTTTTATACGGATACTACCGGGAGATAGAGTCAAAATTGAAGTAAGTCGTTATGATTCCACCAGAGGGCGTATAATTTATAGACTCCGCAACAAGGATTCGACCGATTAGGCAGTTGTTTCAACTTCAACATTCCTTTCATGGGGATACAATTCGAAGTTCAAAATCTCAAGAAACTTATTTTCTTCCAAGAAATAGATTCGGAATTCAGTTAAGGTAAGGAATGACAAATATGAAAATAAGGGCCTCTGTTCGTAAAATTTGTGAAAAATGTCGACTGATCCGTCGGCGGGGACGAATTATAGTAATTTGTTCCAACCCGAGACATAAACAAAGACAAGGATAATCTTTCTAAAAGGGACTCTAAAGGACCCGATGTACAAATAAAAATAAAGGATCTGTTTTAACATGAAATGGATATATCCATATATCTCTGACTCATATTTATGAGATGATAAAATATGGCAAAACCTATACCAAGAATTGGTTCACGTAGGAATGGACGTATTGGTTCACGTAAGAGTGCACGTAGAATACCAAAGGGAGTTATTCATGTTCAAGCAAGTTTCAACAATACCATTGTGACTGTTACAGATGTCCGAGGTCGGGTGGTTTCTTGGTCCTCTGCCGGTACTTGTGGATTCAGGGGTACAAGAAGAGGGACACCATTTGCTGCTCAAACCGCAGCAGGAAATGCTATTCGTACAGTAGTGGATCAAGGTATGCAACGAGCAGAAGTTATGATAAAAGGTCCTGGTCTCGGAAGAGATGCAGCATTACGAGCTATTCGTAGAAGTGGTATACTCTTAAGTTTCGTACGGGATGTAACCCCTATGCCACATAATGGCTGTAGACCTCCTAAAAAAAGACGTGTGTAGAAATAAACATTGAAGAGATTTCAAGAGAAATAAACGATTCAATGATCTG